CTTGAAATCGCTTCAATCTTTATTTTTACACACGTCTTTTTTTCGGAGGTCTACAACCATTATGGGGCATAGGGGTTACATCTCGTACGAAACTTAATAGTATACCACTTCTGCGAATAGCCCGTAATGCTGCATCTCTTCCGAGACCAGGACCTTTTATCATTACTTCTGCTCGTTGCATACCTTGATCCACTACTGTACGAATAGCGTTTCCTGCTGCTGTTTGAGCAGCAAATGGTGTCCCTCTTCTTGTACCCTTGAATCCACAAGTACCGGCCGAGGACCAAGAAACAACCCGACCCCGTACATCTGTAACAGTCACAATGGTATTGTTGAAACTTGCTTGAACATGAATAACTCCCTTTGGTAGTCTACGTGTACTTTTACGTGAACCAATACGTCCATTCCTACGTGAACCAATTCTTGGTATAGGTTTTGCCATATTTTAGCATCTCATAAATATGAGTCAGAGATATATGGATATATCCATTTCATGTTAAAACAGATCTTTTATTTTTATTTGTACATTTGGGGTCCTTTAGGGAGTTCCTTTTAGAAAAATTATCCTTGTCTTTGTTTATGTCTTGGGTTGGAACAGATTACGATAATTCGTCCCCGCCTACGGATCAGTCGACATTTTTCACAAATTTTACGAACAGAGGCCCTGATTTTCATATTTTGCATTCCTTAACTTAAACTTAATTCCTAATCTACTTCGTGGAAGAAAATAAGTTTCTTGAAATTTAATTTAAAATCTCGACTTGTATCTCCCAAAAAGTAATCTTAAATCACCTAATCGTTCGAGTTCGAATCTTTGTTGCGGAGTCTATAAATTATACGCCCTCGAGTTGAATCATAACGACTTACCTCAATTTTGACTCTATCTCCTGGTAGTATCCGTATAAAACTACGTCGGATCCTTCCTGAAACATAACCTAGAATCAGATCTTCATTATCTAAACGAACCCGGAACATACCGTTGGGAAGTGATTCAGTAATTAAACCTTCATGAACCCATTTTTGTTCCTTCATTCCAGGTAAAACCCCCTTGAAATATCAACTAATGGAGGAGGAGTGATATTAGATAACTCTTTATCTTTTTTTTTTTCACAAATAATCAATTTCATATCTAATTTTGATAGTCGAAGGATTACCATATATAACACAAGATTTCTCCGCCGATTCCTTCTAATCGAGCTTCTCGGTCTGTCATTATACCTCGAGAAGTAGAAATAATTACAATCCCTATACCACCTAAAATTCTAGGAATTCTTTGATAGTTAGAATAGATTCGTAGACCAGGTCGACTTATCCGTTTTAAATTTAAAATAGTTTGAGATGGCCCCTTCCTATTTCTTCTATGTTGTAGGGTTAAAACAAAAAAATCTTTGTTGTTTTCCCGATGTTTTCTCACGTTTTCTATAAAACCTTCTCTTAAAAGTATTTTTACAATGCTTTCAGTGATGCTAGTAGATGATATTCGAACCGTTACTTTTCTATGCATGTCAGCATTTCGTATAGAGGTTATTATGTCAGCAATAGTGTCCCTACCCATAATGAACTAAAATTTGTGGTTCCTCAAAATTTTGATATAATAAACATGATATTTTTTGTTATGAAGTAACATTATTAAAGGTATATACGTGAGACACAATCTATTAATCATTCAAAATACTCTACTATACCTTATAACTCTATATGATGATGATGTTCTTATCTTATAATACTTCAGGGGCTAATGACACTATTTTAGTAAAATTTAACTTTCTTAATTCTCGGGCGATCGCACCAAAAACTCGAGTTCCTTTTGGATTTCCTTCTTCATCAATGACAACTGCAGCATTGTCATCATATCGTATTATCATACCATTATCGCGTTTGAGTTCTTTACAAGTACGTACAATTACAGCTCTGATCACTTCCGATCTTTTTAGGGGCATATTTGGTACTGCTTCTTTGATCACAGCAACAATAACATCACCAATATGAGCATATCGGCGATTACTAGCTCCTAGTATTCGAATACACATCAATTCTCGGGCCCCGCTGTTATCTGCTACATTCAAATAGGTCTGGGGTTGAATCATATCATTTTTTTTATCTGTTCTTTCAATGCAAAACAAAAGGGGCTAAAAAAAAAAAAAAAAAGAAACCTGCAATGGCTTTTTTATTCCAAGAACTCTTTCTTTTGGTTATACGTTTCTATCACGAAAGAATGAATTGAGTTCGTATAGGCATTTTGGATGCCGCTATTGAAATAGCCTTTCGAGCTATATTTTCTGCTACCCCACCCATTTCATAAAGTATTCTACCTGGTTTAACAACAGCTACCCAATATTCGGGAGATCCTTTACCCGACCCCATACGTGTTTCCGCAGGTCTTACTGTAACGGGTTTGTCTGGAAATATACGTACCCATATTTTTCCACCACGGCGGGCATTTCGTGTCATTGCTCGTCGCCCTGCTTCTATTTGTCTAGATGTGATCCAAGCGGGTTCA